GGAATAATATCAACCACTTGATGTCCATCCAATGCATCCGTTATGGTTATTTCGTACCCCCCTTTTTCTTTTCGTATGATTTTGCTTACTATACCTGTTGCCGTAGCATTATAAACTGTATTGTTACTTTTGTTCCCGTCGGGATAAATCTGTCCCCTTCCCCTGTTTCCACCTACGTATATGGGATATTTTAAGAAATGAACATCCTTATTACTAGCAGGGTCTGGGGAAAGAATAGGAAAGGTGATTTCACTATATTTTTGACCAGGAACAGGACCTATCACAAGAATATTTTTCTTAGTGGGGCGGTAGTTCTGAAAAGACAGATTGCCTATCTTTTCTTTCATCTCGGGCGAAATACGATCAGGAGGGGCTAACTCAAACCCCTCCGGTAAAATAAGAACGGCACCCACATTCAAAGCCCCTTTCTTACCATTAGCAAGAACTTGTTTCAGTTGCATATCATAAGGAATTCTAACAACCGCTTCAAATACAGTATCAGGAAGTACCGCTTGTGGAACCTCAATATCCACGGGTTTATTAGCTAAATGGCAATTGGCACATACAATACGCCCAGTTGCTTCTCGTGGATTTTCATACCCCTGCTGCGCAAAAATGGGATATGCATTTGAAATGGATGCCTCGGTTATTATATAGATCATGAGCGATACGGAAATGGATCGAGTAATCTCCTTCTTTATCCAAGAAAAAGTATTTCTAGTTTGCATGGTCCAATCATTGATCCCGAAAATTTCTACAATAAAATTAGGTAGGTCACTAGTATAGTTCCCTATCCACGATTCTGCTATTTACTTTTACTGAAAAAAAAAAAAATGACTGAAATAGAGGAGTCTCCTGATGGGTAGAAAGAATAAAGAATAAAGTAAGTACGACTTTGCATGCTTTGCTTATATAGAAAGTAAGGAAAGATTATAATTGAATCCGTGAATCATTTTCAGTCATTCATTGAATGATAAATAACTACAAGTGACGGAGATACACGATTTAAATAACGAAAGATCCAATATTTAAAAATTGTATCTAGAATGACTGGAAAGGTAGAAACAAGACCAGATATGATTTGATCATTATGAGCAAATCCAAAATCTTTGTAGATATAGCCAATCATTAGTTCCCAACCGTGGGGCGAATGGAATCCGATACATAAATCTGTTAATAAAAGAATAGAAAAAGCTTTTATTGTGTCGCTTAAATTATATAGGAATTCTTGAACCCAAGAGTTAAGAAAAAGAAGTTCTTCATTCCCCAAAATAGAATAACCACTTAGAATAACGAAAGAGATTAGATTTGTCGAGAAGTGCAAAATCGTATGGATACGATCCTCATTGTGCATCTTGATCAATTGGATCGTTTCTTTGTGGATTCCTATACGCAGTTTTTGTAGATGTGTTTCCGGGTATTCTTTTATCATTTCGTCCAACAGGAAGAGTTCCTCTACTTCTATGAATTGTTCTAGAATACTCTTTTCTTGAATATCATTCAAAAAGGTTTCGGATTGCCTAGCATTCCACCAATTAGTAATCCAAGATTTCAGACTTTTATTAAATGAGAGAGAGATCCACCAGGGCAAAAATACTATAGATGCAAGATATAGAAGGGGAGTGAATGCTTTCTTTTTTGCCATTTTTTCATCTGTGAATTGTTAATGAACCCACCTCATTCGTTGACTTTATGTGATCTAATCTCTCTATCAAGCATGCCTTTCATTATATTATAAGGTAGGGGCCCATGAATCTAGTTTCTGTTTTTTTTTTTGATTCAGTGCTTAGTCCTTGAATCTAAAAAGAATACAGAAATAGAAAAAAAGAATCCACTTTGAATTCGAATGTTCGAATGAAATATCTATATTATTGTTATATTGATATTGTTATTGTTTCCAGATATCTCAATTGATCAAATTCGAAGCAATTGCCCTCTTTTGATAACTGCCCGAAAGAACCGACTCAAATAATAAAGATTGTTCTATTCAGATTTTGAGACGAAGGAGCGCCCTGGCTATATTCTGTATCTAACGTATCAACTCCAAATATTGAAAATAAAAATAATAAAAATAGAAAGTCCTTATTTCGAAATACTTTGATATATGAGACAAATCCATTATTTCGATTTCTTCCTTGTTTTGTTACTGAATTAAGATTAAGTTGAGTGGTTTTACAGACGCATAAAAAACAATTTTTGTGGACAAAAAACTTTTTTTATGTTATGACTCTTCCGTATACGTCTGCTTTGGTTCGAATGGGCATTCTGAAGAAACTTCAGTTTAGTTCTGCTATAGACTTCAGTTTAGTTCTGCTATAGAAAAAAGAGGATTCTTGACTTGAGTTTTTTCCTCCTGGCGAGAAAGCATTTATTCTGCAAATTCATTTCAAAAGACTTCAATCGGTACACGCAAAAAATAGGCCAATTCAGCAGCTTTTTGCTCAATTTCTCGCGGAGTCAAATTCTCATCAGTACGAGTCAAGGGAATGGCCCCCTGGCCTCTGATTTCCATATAAAGGACACGACGAGCATAAATACCCTCTTTAACTTCTATTCTGATGGACTGAATATCTTTCATAAGGAATCGTAGAAAGATGCGACGATTTTTTCCAGGAAAACCCCAACGAAAAATACATACTATTCCCTCTTGTCTATCGAATCGATCATAACCACTGCCCACATTCCAAAAAATAGTGCACCACAAATAGGAACTAATAAAGAGGCCTGCGATCCCATAGAAAGACATTACGATGCCTTGTGGAAAAAAAACTATTTGCTGAGACGGAAATAAAGATATCAAATTCCTACCAAGATAACTAGAAGTTCCAACTAATAAAAACCCTAATGAACCAAAAAAAAGGATAAAGGCCCAGCAGAAATTGCTTGTTTTTCGAGACCCCACTATAAATTCTATCCATATAGATTCTGATCGCCAACTCATACATACTAGATCCAGTTGCATTTTATTGGAATTGAGAGAATAACCAAAAAAATTCGACTTTACTTTTTTTGTTTCCGAAGTAACTCTCATCAACTAGTACTATTTTGATATGAACTTTTAGAAGGAATTCATCAAATTGCTTAGATCTAAAATCATCCCCTTTTATATGATCCCCTATACAGATCTACTAGATATATAGACTTTAATTTCATACATCCGTTCGGTACTTGCTATAATTCATTTAACCCTATATCATGTTTACGTATGCATAAGAGGTTTCATTTATGTTCGGTTCGGAAAAGCCGGATGTTATACAATATTCTACTAAATAGGTATCCGTGGCATCTAAGTCTTGAAAAAAAAAATAGATAAGATTTGGTCTTGGCCCCATCGAATCTAAAAAATCTTAGTTTTTTTGAACATACAAAGATAAAGAAGCCATTGCAATTGCCGGAAATACTAGGCCTACTAAAGGCACAAAAATAGAGGGAAAGCTGCTGAAAGTTGTCATAAAATGGGTACCTCAATTTAATATTTGTACCTGTTATATTGTTAGTTAGAAATATATCTTATAATGATTATATTATAATTCGTATATTATACTAAATATATCTAAATACTAAGTATTTCTAAGCGAGTCTAGATATCTAATAAGTGCAAGGAATGTAGAATTAAATAAAAGGACTTGCCCATCTTTCTAAATCAAATAAAATAGGTGTATGATAAGATAATCCACTTTCTTTATTATCTTACTTTATTCTTACTTTTCTTATTATTCTATTGTTCTTGTCTTCTAATTTTAATTTCTAATTTTCATTTTAGAATTTAATAAAGAACGAGTTTATTACAAATTGTCGAAAGATTCGATTCGTTAGAATCCGATCCAAGAACAGGGATTTTTAGTAAAAATAGAATTTTCGGGAGATATAGAAAGATGCAAAACTCTATATTTATATTCTATTTTTTCTATATTTGAATTATATATACATACGCAAGCAATAGAGGAAGATAAAATTCGTTTTATTTGTCTCGCCAAATTCGAATTTCATTTCACAGAAGGAAAAATTCGCTTTTTATCTTGTTGATAGAGGTTTACTCATTAGTAATATCGGATAATAATAATTATCCACAAAATTTGTTTTTCGACAATTCCATTTTATGTCACAAAGTCAAAGCCCGCGTAATGGGCTTTGACTTTGATTCTGATAAACTAACTAACTGCCTTTTCACTACAAAGAAAATAATTTAACTTAAGACTCTACTTGATTGAATTTTGATTCAAAGGAAAAAACCCGTGGAGCTGAACTAACTCACTCAGAACACCTTTTAAAGGATTACGTGGTACGATTGGATCGAATAAACCCTTATGGAATAAATATTCAGCCGCCTGTGAACCCTCAGGTATTGTTTTATTCAATGTTTGCTCAATTACTCTTTTACCCGCAAATGCAATATAGGCATTGGGTTCAGCAATAATGATATCCCCCAACATACCAAAACTCGCGGTCACTCCACCAGTAGTAGGAGATGTAAGAATTGATACATAAAATAACTTTTTATTTGATTGATAATCATATAAAGCAGAAGATATTTTAGCCATTTGCATCAAGCTCAAACTTCCTTCTTGCATGCGTGCTCCTCCGGAAGCACACACTAGAATAAGAGGTAAAAAATTATTGGTAGCATATTCGATCAAACGGGTGATTTTTTCGCCTACTACGGATCCCATACTACCCCCCATAAACTGAAAATCCATAACCCCGATTGCTATAGGAATACCGTTTAGTTGACCCGTGCCTGTTTGAATAGCCTCAGTTAATCCAGTCTTTCTTTGATAAAAATCAATACGATCTTTATAAAGCTCTTCTTCAGACTGAAATTCAATGGGATCCAGAGAGATCATGTCTTCATCCATAGGACCCCAAGTGCCTGGATCAATCGAAAGTTCGATTCTATCTGAACTACTCATTTTCAAATGATATCCACATTGTTCACAAATATTCATTTTTGACTTAAGCAATTTCTTATAATTTAATCCATAACAATTTTCGCATTGAAC